TTATAGCATCAATAAAATTAAAAAATAAAGTTTTGTCATTATCGAACATGAAATTCGACGAAAACAATGATAAATATCTACGAATCGAACCGAACGAAGGGGGAACTATAACTATAACGAAAAAAAAATAAGTAAAGGTTAGCAAAAGTTATAGGTATATACAAGCCCCTACCCCCCTTTTTTTATTTCCTTCTATCAAAATAAAAAAATCCTACGGACGATTCATTCACACATTATATACACTTGGGATCAAAAAGGTTTAATTTATTCTAACAAATATTACTTTTGAATTGGAAATTTGCTCGATTGGGATCCCTTCAATTTATATAGATTTACAGTTTACGAAGTTATTTCAATTTTTTGATTTACATTTTACCCTCCCAACGGATGTCGAGACAAGAGCACCTTCGTTTCTATAGAACTATAGAAATAGAAGATGATGGATAGAAGAAGGAATACACAGTGGATCGTGTCCTTCAAGTCGCACGTTGCTTTCTACCACATCGTTTCAAACGAAGTTTTACTATAACATTAACATTCTTCTAATTTGGAACCAGTATGGAATTGATTCAATTAGGGAATCATGAATAGTCGTTGGTTCCATTTATGAATAAAGGTGATAAAGGATATGCTCTGGGACGGAAGGATTCGAACCTCCGAATAGCGGGACCAAAACCCGTTGCCTTACCACTTGGCCACGCCCCATTTAGATTTCTATTCGACACGAATAATCAACAATATTAATAATATTAATATTGATTTTTTGTCAACTCAAAGTACAAGATAAATAGCTATAGAGTCGATTAAATTTTTATTAATATTTTAATACGCGTAAATAGAGAATGTAACTTAATTTATTGATCATTAGATATAATTCAATTAAGATATTGTATGAAAAGTATGATTTCTTCTATTCTCTTTTGAGAATTGGAGGACTTTTGGTTGGGCGGATTCAAAAAAAAAGAGAGACTCTTTGTCTCCCTTTTTTTTACCTTTTCCTTTTATTTATATATTTATATTATATAAATAACTCAATCGAAATGGAATTATCTCATAGAACAAAATGTCTGCTATGCTTAATATTTGTAGTTTGATAGGGATCTGCCATTATGCCTTTTTTTCATATTCAAGTAGCTTTTTCTTCGGAAAATTGCCCGAGGCCTATGCTTTTTTGAATCCAATCATAGATGTTATGCCCGTCATACCTGTGCTATTTTTTCTCTTAGCTTTTGTTTGGCAAGCTGCTGTAAGTTTTCGATAAAATATTTCATTTTAAAATCGACGATAAAATGGCTGCTTTACTTTAGTTGATAATAAATCCTAACAATTGATCGGATCTAAAAGATATTTAGATTTTGGTTAATAGAAAACTCTTTTTCAAAATGAATTTCTGAAAATCCTTTTCTATTTCGAATTTGGTTATTAGTATTCACCGAGGATATGCGGTAGAAAACTGTAGAACCTATTCTATTTTTTTTTTCAAATAAAAAATTTATTTTGGAGATTTTAGAATGCTTACTCTCAAACTCTTCGTTTATACAGTAGTGATATTTTTTGTTTCTCTCTTCATCTTTGGATTCCTATCTAATGATCCAGGACGTAATCCTGGACGTGAAGAATAAAAGGTATCTTTTATTTTACATTTTTTGAAGATTTTTTATGTTTAACTAGGAACAAAAAGTTTTTTGACAATTTGGAAAAAAAAAATAAAGTCATCAACGGAAGAGGAAAGAAAGGGATTCGAACCCTCGGTACGAATAACTCGTACAACGGATTAGCAATCCGTCGCTTTAGTCCACTCAGCCATCTCTCCCAATTGAAGACGCTGTTAAATTACACAAAAAGTAAGGAATATTTATTATATAGATATTATATGGATATGTACACTTTTTAGCAGCAATTTAATTTCGTTAAATAAAAAAGGGGCTGTAAAGTGCCAACAAAACAATATAAAAAAAAGTAAAAAAAAAAAAGGAATTCTCCCTTTTTGATCTTGTTCAAAGGACCCGTCTTTTTTTTATTACCACGGCCCGGCCTGTTCAGCCCCTAACCGGGCCTTTTTTGTTCAAACAAAAACAATTTTAATTTGAAATTAAATAGATTCTAGATAAATAAGAATGATTTATCTGATTTGGAAAATAGCTTAGTATTCTATAAAATTAGAAAATTAGAAAGCGGAATACAAAATATTCAAGCAAGAATAAAAAGGGAAGAAATGATAGTTCGATATACGAAAACAAAAAAGGTCAAAACTAGAATTTTTATTCTTTTGAAACTTTAAAAATTTACTATTATTCTGTCCAATTTCCCTATTCGACAAAAGGTCCAGTTGTATACAATAATCACACTGTAGCGGGTATAGTTTAGTGGTAAAAGTGTGATTCGTTTTTCTAACCCTTTAATAGTTAAAGGAATAGTTAAAGGATCTTTGCTTTCGGTTTGATTCCTATTCCGATCAAAAACTTTATTTCCTAAAATAGAAAATATAAAGGATTAAACC